AATCAAATAAAAAGTTATTCTATGTATCAATTCTTACATCTCCTACTACTGGTGGGGTGACAGCCAGTTTTGGTATGTTGGGGGATATCATTATTGCCGAACCCAATGCCCACATTGCATTTGCGGGTAAAAGAGTAATTGAACAAACATTGAATAAGACAGTACCGGAAGGTTCACAAGCAGCCGAATATTTATTCCATAAGGGTTTATTCGATCCAATCGTACCACGTAATCTTTTAAAAGGCGTTCTAAGTGAGTTATTTCAGCTGCACGCTTTTTTTCCTTTGAATCAAAATCAAGCCGAACATTAAGGTCAATTATTTGTGTAAATTAAATATTAAATTAAAGTATTTGGTTTTTGTTTTATTGTAATCAAAAAAAAACCAGAAGACTGGGGGTTTTTGGTTGGCGACACTCTAATTGTAGAATAGAAAGAATCAAAAAATGTGAATAATTATATATATTATATTCATTCTATTTCCGATTACTAATCAGGAAACCTCTATCAACAAGATAAAAGAACGACCTCTTTCTTTTCCTTCTGTGAAATTAGTCAAATAAAACAAATCTCATGTTCCCTTCTTAACCTCTTGGATCAGATTGATTAGAATCCTTTGGAAATTGAATTTTTAAGTTTCTATTTACTATTTTTTTTTTATTTTCTTTTTTGAATTATTAGAAGACAAAAAAAATAAGAAAAGATGAAGAATAATAATAATAAAGTAAAGTCGATTAGCGTATATTATATGTAGTATGTAGAAAGTCGATTTTTTTTAGTTCGACATTTTTTGCACTTATTATATGCTATACTCACTTCTATATTCTATAGAAGATTCTAATTAATTAATATAATAACGTAATAACAAAAAAATATAACAAACAGGTACGATATAGTAAAATAGTAAATCGAGGTACCCATTTTATGACAACTATCAACTTTCCGTCTATTTTTGTGCCTTTAGTAGGCCTAGTATTTCCGGCAATTGCAATGGCTTCTTTATTTCTTCACATTCAAAAAAACAAGATTGTTTAGATCTTGTAGGACAAATCTCATTTTTCAAGACTTAGACTTGAATCATAACACGGATATCGATTTAGCAAAATGGTATACCATGTGATTTCTTCCGAACATAAATGAAAGAGCCCTTACGCATGTGGAAACATGATATAGGGGTAGATTTTATTATCTTCGATCTAACTAATTTAAAGTAAAGATTCACACCAGAATAGTACTAGTTGATGAGAGTTACATCGGAAACAAAAAGAGTAAGGAAAGTAAAATTGATTTTTGGTATTCTTTTAATTCAAATTAAATGCAACCAGATATAGTATGAATTGGCGATCAGAACGTATATGGATAGAACTTAGAACGGGATCCCGAAAAATAAGTAATTTCTGCTGGGCATTTATCCTTTTTTTAGGTTCATTAGGTTTCTTATTGGTTGGAATTTCAAGCTATCTTGGTAGGAATTTGATATCTTTATTTCCCCCACAGCAAATAAATTTTTTTCCGCAAGGGATCGTGATGTCTTTCTATGGGATCGCAGGACTCTTTATTAGCTCCTATTTGTGGTGTACAATTTTGTGGAATGTAGGTAGTGGTTATGATCGATTCGATAGAAAAGAAGGAATAGTATGTATTTTTCGTTGGGGATTTCCTGGAAAAAATCGTCGCATCTTCCTTCGATTTCTTATAAAAGATATTCAATCTATTAGAATAGAACTTAAAGAGGGTATTTATACTCGTCGTGTCCTTTATCTGGAAATCAGAGGTCAGGGGGCCATTCCCTTGACTCGTACTGATGAGAATTTGACTCCACGAGAAATTGAACAAAAAGCTGCTGAATTGGCCTATTTCTTGCGTGTACCGATTGAAGTATTTTGAAATGAACCCTTTCTTTTCTTATTCTTAGCTCGGAGTAAAATAAAAACCCTACAATCCTATTTTTCTACGGCATACCTTAACGGAAATTTCATCAGAATACCTATTCGGGTCAAAGCAGACGTATACAGAACAACCAAAAAGGAAAACAGTTTTTGTCTCTAAATTTGTCTACAAAAAGAAATCTTTTATTCGTATGGAAATCTACTCAACTCAATTCAGTAAAAAAAGTAAAAAATACAAATAAATAAATTTTTTTAAGCCGAGTATTTGGAATTGATAGGTTAGATACAATACAAAAAATCATGTAAATTTTTTCTCTTTTTTAGCAATCTTTCTTTTTATTTTTATCCTTTCTTTTGTTCTCTTTAATGATCAAACAATTGGATTTCTTATATCTTCTAATTATATTATAACGATATTTTAATTAAATATTAAATTATCCAAATTCGGTTTTGTTTTGCCACCTCTTTTTGATCATTACATTCAGATCCTCAATTCTTTATTTTGTGCTATGGGTAAGGTGTGAAATTTTTCTAAATATTTGATATTTTTGTAGAAGGTGAGTTCTCTCGTCTTGAAATCAAAATAATATTCATTAATTGAAAATTGAAGTGGCTCTGCCACGTATTCATCGAAAGAAATGAAGGAATTGTTTCGAATTTGACCAATTGCAATATCTGGAAACACTATTTTTTTTTTTTTTATTTCTTCATTCAAATTCGAAGTAGACTCTTTTTCTATTTTTGTATTTTTTCAAGACTAATTATCAAATCACAAAAAAAAAAACAGAGAATAGATTCATGGATTCAATACTTTGTAAAAGAACTCATTTTGATAGAAATAAAGTATTAGATCGCATAGAGTCGACGAACGCGATGGGTTCGTTAATAATTTATAGATGAAAAAAAATGGAAAAAAAGAAAGCATTTATTCCTTTTCTATATCTTGCATCTATAGTATTTTTACCCTGGTGGATCTCTCTATCATTTCAAAAAAGTCTGGAATCTTGGATTACTAATTGGTGGAATATTAAGCAATCTGAAACTTTTTTGAATGATATTCAAGAAAAGAGTCTTCTAGAAAAATTTATCGAATTAGAGGAACTCCGTCTGTTGGACGAAATGATAAAGGAATACCCCGAAACACATCTACAAAAGTTTCGTATAGGAATCCACAATGAAACGATGCAATTGATCAAGATGCACAATGAGGATTGTATCCAGATGATTTTGGACTTCTCAACAAATATAATTTGTTTACTTATTCTAAGTGGTTATTCTATTTTGGGGAATAAAGAACTTATTCGTCTTAACTCTTGGACTCAGGAATTCTTATATAACTTAAGCGACACAATAAAAGCTTTTTCTATTCTTTTAGTAACTGATTTATGTATCGGATTTCATTCGCCTCACGGTTGGGAACTAATGATTGGCTCTATCTACAAAGATTTTGGATTTGCTCATAACGATCAAATTATATCTGGTCTTGTTTCTACTTTTCCAGTCATTCTAGATACAATTTTGAAATATTGGATTTTCCGTTATTTAAATCGTGTATCCCCATCGCTTGTAGTGATTTATCATTCAATGAATGACTGAAAAGAAAAAAGAAAAAATATACAGACATTAATCCAATTCTAATTTATAATTAGAATGTTTCTTACTTTGGACATAATCAAAGCATTTAAAATCAATCGGATTTACTCTTTCTATTTGTACCCAGCCAAGGCGGGGGGTTCCTCCCATATTCCAGTAATATTATTTCAGTTTCAGTTAAAGTCAATTTACTTCAGTAAAGTAAATAACAGAATCGTGGATAGGGAACTATACTAGCAACCTACCCAATTTATTGTAGAAATTTTCTGGATCAACGATTGGACCATGCAAACTAGAAATACCTTTTCTTGGATAAAAGAACAGATTACTCGATCCATTTCCGTATCTCTCATAATATATATATTAACTCGATCATCCATTTCAAACGCATATCCCATTTTTGCACAGCAAGGTTATGAAAATCCACGAGAAGCAACTGGGCGTATTGTATGTGCCAATTGCCATTTAGCTAATAAGCCCGTGGATATTGAGGTTCCACAAGCGGTCCTTCCTAATACTGTATTTGAGGCAGTTGTTCGAATTCCTTATGATATGCAACTAAAACAAGTTCTTGCTAACGGCAAAAAGGGGGGTTTGAATGTAGGGGCTGTTCTTATTTTACCTGAGGGATTTGAATTAGCCCCAACCGATCGTATTTCTCCCGAGATGAAAGAAAAGATAGGCAATCTTTCTTTTCAGAGCTATCGCCCCAATAAACAAAATATTCTTGTGATAGGCCCTGTTCCTGGGCAAAAATATAGTGAAATCACCTTTCCTATTCTTTCCCCAGACCCTGCTACTAAGAAAGATGTTTACTTCTTAAAATATCCGATATACGTAGGTGGTAACAGAGGAAGGGGTCAGATTTATCCTGACGGGAACAAGAGTAATAATACAGTTTATAATGCTACAGCAGCAGGTATAGTAAAGAAAATTTTACGAAAAGAAAAAGGCGGATACGAAATAACCATAGTGGATGCCTCAGATGGACGTGAAGTGGTTAATATTATCCCTCGAGGGCCAGAACTTCTTGTTTCAGAGGGTGAATCTATCAAACTTGATCAACCGTTAACGAGTAATCCTAATGTGGGTGGATTTGGTCAGGGAGATGCAGAAATAGTACTTCAAGACCCATTGCGCGTACAAGGCCTTTTGTTCTTCTTTGCATCTGTTATTTTAGCACAAATCTTTTTGGTTCTTAAAAAGAAACAGTTCGAGAAGGTTCAACTGTCCGAAATGAATTTCTAGATTCATGGATTTATCAACATCAAATTCGTAACATCAAAAAAAATTTTGTTGACAATTCTTTGATAATTTTGGATAACCAAGAAATAAATATGAAAAGGTTCTTTTTTTTTTTTTATACGCTTTTTCTACATCTATGAGAAGTCCGGAATTACTTGTACTACATTCTTAGTTATAATAACTATATTGCAAAGATTATTTTTCACCTTTTTCCAATCGAAATTGGAATGATGTCACTATTATCATATATCATATGCTATTTCAATGGCATAGAG